TTTTTCTAAATATCTCAAAAAAAACAAAAAAATGGATTATCAAAGTCATTCTATTTTTAAAAAAAATAATAAAAGAACTCTCAAAAGTAAATCCAATTCTATTATTTAGATTGAGAGACGTATATAAATCAAGCGAAACTCAAAAAGAAAAAGATTTTATAACTCGTAATCAGATAATTCATGAATCTTTTAGTCGAACTCAATCTACAGATTGGACAAATGATTTATTGACAGAAAAAAAAATGAAGGATCTGACTGATAGAACAAGCACAATCCGAAATCAAATAGAAAGAATTACAAAAGAAAAAAAAAAAGTGACTCCGGAAATAAATGTTAGTCCTAATAAAATAAATTATAATGCTAAAAGATTCGAATCACCAAAGAATATTTGGCAAATATTAAAAAGACGAAATGCTCGATTAATCCGAAAATTACATTATTTTCTAAAATTTTTTACTTTTTTGACTAAGGGGGTATACGTAGAGATCCTTCTATCTATCATTAATATTCTCAGAATTAATATACAATTTTTTTTTGAATCAACAAAAAAAATTATTGATAAATCTATTTATGATAAATCTATTTATAATAATATTTATAATAATAAAATAAATCAAAAAATAATTAATAAAACAAATCAAAATACAATTCACTTTATTTCGACTATAAATAAGTCACTTTATAATATTAGTAATAAGAATTCACAGAATTTTTGTGACTTATCCATCTTGTCACAAGCATATGTATTTTACAAATTATCACAAACCCAAGTTCTTAACTTGTATAAATTAAAATCTATTCTTAAATATCACCGAACATTTTTTTTTCTTAAGACTTCAATAAAAGATTATTTTGGAACACAAGGAATAATTCATTTTGAATTAAGACATAAGAAATTTCGGAATTCTGGAATAAATCAATGGAAAACCTGGTTAAGAGGTCATTATCAATATCAATACGATTTCTCTCAGATTAGATGGTCTAGATTAATAGCACAAAAATGGCGAACTAGAATCAATCAATGTCGTACAATTCAAAATCAAGATTTAAACAAAAAAAATTCATATGAAAAAGACCAATTAATTCATTACAAAAAACAAAATGATTACAAAGTATTTTCATTATCAAATCAAAAAGATAATTTTAAAAAATACTATAGATATAATCTTTTATCTTATAGATCTATTAATTATCAAACTAAGAGGGATCCATATATTTACGGATCACCATTCCAACTAACTAAGAATCAAGAAAATTTTTATAATTACAACACATATAAAAGCAAATTTTTTGATGTATTAGGAGATATCCCTATCAAAAATTATCTAGGAAAAAGTAATCTTATTTATATGGAAAAAAATCCGGATCGAAAATGTTTTGATTGGAAAATCATCCATTTTTGTCTTAGAAAGAAAAAAAATATTGAGGCCTGGATCAAGATCGATACCAACAATAATAAAAATACTAAGACCGGGACTAATAATTATGAAATAATTGATAAAATTGATAAAAAAAATCTTTTTTATCTTACAATTTATCAAGATCAAGAAATCAATTTACCTAATAAAAAAAAAAGATTTTTTGATTGGATAGGAATGAATGAAGAAATACTAAATTGTCCTATATCGAATCTGGAACTTTGGTTCTTCCCAGAATTTGTACTACTTTATAATGCATATAAAATTAAACCGTGGTTTATACCGAGCAAATTACTTTTTTTAAATTTTAATATAAATGAAAATGTTAGTGAAAATAAAAACACCAATAGAAAGCAAAAAGGGGTTATACCACCGAATGAAAAAAAAAAATTGGAATTAAAGAATCAAAATCAAAAAGAAAAAGAATCCACCGGCCAAAGAGATCTTAGATCAATTGCACAAAACCAAGGAAATCTTGTATCTGTTCTCTCAAACCAACAAAAAGATATTGAAGAAGATTATTCGGAATCAGACATAAAAAAACCTAAAAAAAAAAAACAATACAAAAGTAATACGGAAGCAGAACTAGATTTCTTTTTGAAAAGGTATTTACTTTTTCAATTAAGATGGGATGATGCTTTGAATCAAAGAATGATCAACAATATCAAAGTATATTGTCTCCTGCTTAGACTGAGAAATCCAAGAAAAATTACTATATCCTCTATTCAAAGGAGAGAAATGAATCTGAATATAATGCTGATTCAGAAGAATTTAACTCTTACAAGATTAATGAAAAGGGGTATATTGATTATTGAACCCCTTCGTCTGTCTGTAAAAAATGATGGACAGTTTATTATGTATCAAACCATAGGTATTTCATTAATTCATAAGAGTAGGCATCAAACTAATCAAAGATACCGAGAACAAAGATATGTTGATAAGAAGGATTTTGATGAATCCATTTCAAGACATCATCCAAGGGTAACTGGAAATAGAGACAAAAATCATTATGATTTGCTTGTTCCTGAAAATATTTTATTGTCTAGACATCGTAGAGAATTGAGAATTCTAATTTGTTTCAA